AATTCAAGTGTTATTTCATTTTGATGTACGTCTAATATATATTATTACTTAGATATAGATATCTATTGTCAATTGATCTATATAAGAGAAAGCTTCTTTCTGTATACAATACAACTTTATGTTTTATGTACTAAGAATATGAATGAATATGAAATATTCTACAATACTCAATTGTATAGTGTGGTAGAAAGAGCTATATATAGCTCTTTCTACCACACTATCTCAGATACTTCTGATTCCACATTTCATTTAAGACTTAACTAGAGTTTTAAACCCTTTCATTTCTTCAATCATTGATAAAAATGAATAATTCAAGTTTCATTCAAATTAATCATTTTGGCTGACTGTTTTGACGTATATGATAAGTAAAAAGGCAGTAGGAACTAAAATGAACAGCGCAGTAGCAATAAGCGCAAGAATATTGACTTCCATAATCTCTTTGTTTTCTTCTTTCACAATAATTCGGGATCTAATCCCATAGAGATGATAAAGTGGACTCCTATCAATTCAAAGGTATGAATTGCATCTTGATGATACTAACAATATTATGAATAACAATATCAAATAAATTTATCGTCGCGAATTTCATAGTCTAACATAGTATAACATAGGAAGATCTTTTATCTATACTCAATAGAAATGAAATAGAAAGAAAAATAGGATTCTTACTTACGGTTCTTTATGAAACAATTTCATGAATCTACTTATAAAAAGTTCCTAGATTTCTTATTCAATAGAATTCTATTGAAATAGAAAGAATTGAAAAAAAAAAAAAGAAAATAGAATAAGAAAAAAGAAAAATATATAAATAGTAAATAGAAAGAAGAGCCATTCAACCATTCTTATTAAATTTATGAGCAGCACTCAGAACCTCTAGTCAGTCTGAATACAAAGTATCTTCAGTTCTTTGTCACAATTATTCAATGGAATTTACCATCAGCCTATCCAATCTAATTTCATCGCAAACAGAGTTAGTAGACACTACCTCAATATTCAGAAAGTTCTAGTTTAAAATAATTAGGGAGTCTTTATAGTCTTTTTTAGAATCCTTTCTTCAACCTTAGTAGCCAAAAAGGAGTGTCTCTTAGGAACCTTTGGATACCAAGATTTCCGACTTCTTACTTTCATAGTTCTGATACCCAGAATGAATTCTCACTATTTCTTTTATTTGATTCAATTCAGAATAGCCCAAATCAATCATTAACAAATCAATCATTAATAAGATTGGGTTGCTTCAGATTTCTTGGTACCTTTTTGAGCCACACTCAGAACCCAGATTTTGAGAAAAAAGATGACAGGCTTTTATAGGCCCTACGAGTTCTCAAAATCAAGTATCAACAGACCTAGCCCTTGCCTATGCTTTTACGGGGCAAGAATTCGTCAAGTTCGATCAACAGGATTAATAAATTTCAAGTATTTTTTTGTTGATCAGGCGACACCCAGATTCGAACTGGGGATAAAGGATTTGCAGTCCCCCGCCTTACCACTTGGCCATGCCGCCAAATTCCATCCAAAATGGATAAAGATAAAGAAATTCTATAATTCTAATAATAGAATTATAATAATTAATTATATATATATATATATTCTTATACTTATATTCTATATATTTCTATATATTTCTTATATTCTATATATTTCTATTTCTTTCTATTTCTATTCCTTTCCTCATTTTGTTTTGATTTAAATTTTTTACTTTCTTAATTTCTTTTCTTTTTGGATCTTGTTCTTCGATTGATTTTATCTCAAAACACGCGTCGCTTAAAAACTTACCTTCTCTTTTCACTTTTCTATAGATTCGATAGATCTATAGAAAAGTGAAAAGATTCCCGGCCCCGGTCACAGACTGTAAAATGCAGGGCAATTTAGAATAATTCATTCTTTACTTCATTAACTATTTACTTATTACTCTTTTACTCTTACTTACTTTGAATTAGCGAACAGCTCTTAATTTTGTATATCCATTTGTATTACCTTAATGGTTAATGGATGCAAAATCCAATTGATTTACGACTAATCATTATCAATTCTAATTATAAGAAAATATATGGTGATATGTAAACCCCAGAAAAGAAATTTTTATACGTGAATACCGAACCCGGGTCTATTTCTTATGCACATATCCCTATATAGTACTTGAATAGGAATAGAAGATAGACATTATGATAGAGTGCGACCTAACCTATGTTGCACCAAGTTCAATTATGATAAAAGATGTGATATACGGATAGCTAGATAGCTATATTGGCATGTACTTCCTAAAGATTACTCCTATGACTATATACGTAATACGTATGCAATTCCATTGTATTTTAGAAATTATACGATCAAAAAAAGATTTGCGAATTCCTTTTTGAACATTCAATTGCGTGTGCTAAAAAAAGGGGAAACTCTATGCTGTTCCTGATTCTTCTGTTTTTATCTCATTCATAGAGAGCAGATTGAATCCTTAATTCCTTGAATTTTTATTTTTTTGTACCCTTGATCGTAATATCATAATAAAAGAATTAGGTATAAATTGAATCAATTTTGACATCCGATAAAAGACTCCATCAGCCTAAGTGACAGAATTTTTCCCAGGAATGCTTTATCAATTTCCATTTCTTTTTATTTGTACCTGGCTCAAGCTCAAATTTGAACTTGTATCAAAAATGCCTTCCATTTTTCTGTCTTGCTTCCGTTCATACGGGAGTTGACTCAAATTTTATGTGATTCAGTAAACAGAATATCCATTCCATCATTGCTAGATCAATCGGTAGGGTTCGATGAATAGTGAGCCAAGCCAATAATGGGATTTTTTCAATAAATAGGAAATTTCAGATTAAGATGCTCCAGAATGGAAATGAGGGAATGTCCACAATACCTGGATTTAGTCAGATACAATTTGAGGGATTTTGTAGGTTCATTAATCAGGGCTTGACGGAAGAATTTCATAAGTTTCAAAAAATTGAAGATAGAGATCAAGAAATTGAATTTCAATTATTTGTGGAAACATATCAATTGGTAGAGCCCTTGATAAAAGAAAGAGATGCTGTGTATGAATCACTCACATATTCTTCTGAATTATATGTCCCCGCGGTCTTAATTTGGAAAACCGGTAGAAATATGCAAGAACAAACCGTTTTTATTGGAAACATCCCTATAATGAATTCTTTTGGAACTTCTATAGTAAATGGAATATACCGAATTGTGATCAACCAAATATTGCAAAGTCCCGGTATTTACTACCGTTCAGAGTTGGAACATAACGGAATTTCTGTCTATACCTGTACTATAATATCGGATTGGGGGGGAAGGTCGGAATTAGAAATTGATAGAAAAGCAAGGATATGGGCCCGTGTAAGTAGAAAACAAAAAATATCTATTCTAGTTCTATCATCAGCTATGGGTTTGAATATAAGAGAAATTCTAGATAATGTTTGTTACCCTGAAATTTTCTTGTCTTTCCCGAATGATAAAGAGAAAAAAAAGATTGGGTCAAAAGAAAATGCTATTTTGGAATTTTATCAACAATTTGCTTGTGTAGGGGGGGATCCGGTATTTTCTGAGTCCTTATGCAAGGAATTACAAAAGAGATTTTTTCAACAAAGATGTGAATTAGGAAAGATTGGTCGACGAAATATGAACCGGAGACTTAATCTTGATATACCCCAAAACAATACATTCTTGTTACCACGAGATCTATTGGCTGCTGTGGATCATTTGATTGGAATGAAATTGGGAATGGGTACACTTGACGATATGAATCACTTGAGAAATAAACGTATTCGTTCTGTAGCAGATCTATTACAGGATCAATTCGGATTGGCTCTTGTTCGTTTAGAGAATACGGTTCGAGGAACTATATGTGGAGCAATCAGGCATAAATTGATACCGACTCCTCAAAATTTGGTAACTTCAACTTCATTAACAACTACTTATGAATCGTTTTTTGGCCTACACCCTTTATCTCAAGTTTTGGATCGAACTAATCCGTTGACACAAATTGTTCATGGGCGAAAATGGAGTTATTTGGGTCCTGGAGGATTGACGGGGCGAACTGCTAGTTTTCGGATACGAGATATCCACCCGAGTCACTATGGACGTATTTGCCCAATCGACACGTCCGAAGGAATCAATGTTGGACTTATTGGATCATTAGCTATTCATGTGAAGGTTGGTTATTGGGGATCTATAGAGAGTCCGTTTTATGAATTATCTGATAGATCAAAAAATGCACAGATGGTTTATTTATCACCAAATAGAGATGAATATTATATGGTAGCAGCAGGAAATTCTTTGGCCTTGAATCGGGGTATTCAAGAACAACAGGTTGTTCCAGCTCGATATCGTCAAGAATTCCTGACTATTGCATGGGAAGAGATTCATCTTAGAAGCATTTTTCCTTCCCAATATTTTTCTATTGGAGCTTCCCTCATTCCTTTTATCGAGCATAATGATGCGAATCGAGCTTTAATGAGTTCTAATATGCAGCGCCAAGCAGTTCCCCTTTCTCGGTCCGAGAAGTGCATTGTTGGAACTGGGTTGGAAGGCCAAACGGCTCTAGATTCGGGGATTTCAGCTATAGCCGAACGCAAGGGAAAAATCATTTATACTGATACTCAAAAGATCATTTTCTCAAGTAATGGGGATACTATAAGCATTCCATTAGTTATGTATCAACGTTCCAACAAAAATACTTGTATGCATCAAAAAACTCAGGTTCAGCGGGGTAAATACATTAAAAAGGGACAAATTCTAGCGGACGGTGCGGCTACAGCTGGTGGGGAACTCGCTTTAGGAAAAAATGTATTAGTAGCTTATATGCCATGGGAAGGTTACAATTTTGAAGATGCAGTACTAATTAGCGAACGTTTGGTCTATGAAGATATTTATACTTCTTTTCACATCCGGAAATATGAAATTCAGACTCATGTAACAAGCCAAGGTCCTGAAAGAATCACTAAGGATATCCCGCATTTAGAGGCTCGTTTACTCCAAAATTTAGACAGAAATGGAATTGTGATGCTGGGATCTTGGATAGAAACAGGTGATATCTTAGTAGGTAAATTAACACCTCAGACAGCGAGCGAATCGTCATATGCTCCGGAGGATAGATTATTACGAGCTATACTTGGTATTCAGGTATCCACTTCAAAAGAAACTTCTCTAAGACTACCTATAGGAGGAAGGGGTCGAGTTATTGATGTGAGATGGATCCATAGAAAGGGAGTTTCCAATTCTAATCCAGAAAAGATTCGTGTATATATTTCACAGAAACGTGAAATCAAAGTAGGTGATAAAGTAGCTGGAAGGCATGGGAATAAGGGTATAATTTCTAAGATTTTGTCTAGACAAGATATGCCCTATTTGCAAGATGGAACGCCCGTTGATATGGTATTCAACCCATTAGGAGTCCCCTCACGAATGAATGTGGGACAGATATTTGAATGTTCGCTCGGGTTAGCGGGGGATCTCCTAAATAAACATTATAGAATAGGACCTTTTGATGAGAGATATGAGCAAGAGGCCTCAAGAAAACTAGTGTTTTCTGAATTATATGAAGCCAGTAAGAAAACAAAAAATCCATGGGTATTCGAACCCGAATATCCGGGAAAAAGCAGAATATTTGATGGAAGAACGGGAGATCTTTTTGAACAACCTGTTCTAATAGGAAAGTCCTATATCCTAAAATTAATTCATCAAGTTGATGATAAAATCCATGGACGTTCCAGTGGGCATTACGCACTTGTTACACAACAACCCCTTAGAGGGAGGGCCAAACAAGGGGGACAAAGAGTAGGAGAAATGGAAGTTTGGGCTCTAGAGGGATTTGGCGTTGCTCATATTTTACAAGAGATGCTTACTTATAAATCTGATCATATTAGAGCTCGTCAGGAAGTACTTGGTGCTACGATTATTGGAGCAACAGTACCTAATCCAGAGGGTGCTCCAGAATCTTTTCGATTGCTCGTTCGAGAACTACGATCTTTGTCCCTGGAACTGAATCATTTCCTTGTATCTGAAAAGAACTTTCAGATGGACAGGAAGGAAGCTTGATCTCAATGAATCAGAATTTCTATTCTATGATCGACCAGTATAAACATCAACAACTTCAAATTGGACCAGTTTCCCCTCAACAAATCATGGCTTGGGCAAAAAAAATTTTACCCAATGGAAAGATAGTCGGAGAGGTGACAAAACCCTATACTTTTCATTATAAAACTAATAAACCGGAGAAAGATGGATTGTTTTGTGAAAGAATTTTCGGACCCATAAAAAGTGGGATTTGTGCTTGTGGAAATTACCGAGGGATTGGGACTGAAAAAGAAGACCCGAAATTTTGTGAAGAATGCGGAGTGGAATTTGTTGATTCTCGGATACGAAGGTACCAAATGGGATACGTCAAACTGACATGTCCAGTGACTCATGTGTGGTATTTGAAACGTCTTCCTAGTTATATTGCGAATATTTTAGATAAGCCCCTTAGGGAATTAGAGGGCCTAGTATATTGCGATGTGTGATTTGATCAAAATTTTCATTTGACAGATTTAGACTGAGAAACTGTCATCCCATTTAATTTGATTGGGATGCCCCCAGCTCTGACATGTATCTTGGGAGGAGGAACATGAAGCTCAGAATTATGGGTGCATTCAAGACTTCAAAATGTAAGAAAAGGGGAATTGATCCATGGTCTGATTCTGTAACAGATAATATAGGAATAGTTAGTTATACCTCGTGAAAAAAGACTTTTTGTGGAATTATACATTCCATTTCTTTGAGAAAGAAATTCTGTTCAGGCAAGCGCAAGCGAATATAGCATGGTTACAGGAGCTTATCTATCGCATATATGCTTCAAGGGATATCATGCACATAACCATCGAGGTGAGTAGAGACCTAAAAAAGATCAAATGGAACAATACAATATATAGACAAAGAAATCCTTTACGAGTCCCAAAATATTCCTTTCAGGGGATTCATCATTTGAGGGGAAGTAGACTACTCAATAATTTCACATTTCTTTTTTTTTTTTTTAATATAAAAGCAAAGTAAAAAAGGTTAGAGTGATGAAAATCAAAAATAAAATAGAATAAAATATAAAATAAGATAAGAATGAATCAATGAAAGGCTCGTCCTTACTGGGAACTTGAGTAAAGAGTAGCTTTTTGTAAGGTTTTCTCGAACAAAGTTTAAAAAGAAGAAGAACCCTTTTCTTTATTTGGTTTAACTACTTGAGCCGGATGAGAGGAAACCTTCACGTCCGATTGTGAGGGGGGGAAATCCAATACTATAGGAACCTATCTCGATTTTTCTTTTGCTAGGCCTATAGCTAAAAAACCTACTTTCTTACGATTACGAGGTTCATTCGAATATGAAATCCAATCCTGGAAATACAGCATCCCACTCTTTTTTACTACTCAAGGTTTCGAGACATTTCGAAACCGAGAAATATCTACGGGGGCAGGTGCTATCAGAGAACAATTAGCCGATTCGGATTTGCGAATTATTACAGAGAATTCT